GTTGGTTGATAGTTGTGTGGAGAGAACATGTTTAAAAATTTTGGCGGATCTAGAGGGATGGCTGTCTAAGGAAAATAAATTCCTCAAAGTGGTAGCGTTCAATCAATAAGGGTCGATTGATTTAAAGTTAGGTTTGTATCATGCTTTGTATATCCTTGTTTTCGGGGTTTGGCAAGGTTAATTAATACGTAGCACGAGGAGCCTAACGGGGGGTAGGGGGGTTTGTCGACTTAAGGGACCATGTCCCTGCTGCCGCGGTACACACGTGTGAGCGTACACACGTGTGAGCGTACACACGTGTGAGCGTACATACGTGTGAGCGTACACACGTGTGAGCGTACACACGTGTGAGCGTACACACGTGTCGGGGGGGGGGAAAAGGTGGGTGTTATATGTCCTGTAACCATTGATTTTATGTCCTCAACTCATTAATCCCCATGTCCTTGAATCATTGAGTTCATGTCCCGGGTCCTCATTATGCTGGTGGGGAAGGTACATTAAAAAGTCCAGCTTGACTTTAAGCTCCTGAACCCAGGCCTCTACGGCCATAGTTGAGTCCAAGCATACCCCGAAAAAAATCCTACTAAAGGCATGACACCACAGTTATGCCGCGGCATGGGCTGATTAGTCATTAATCCATCGTGATGTCTTATTTAAGGGGAACGAATGGGCGATTCTAAACTGCCATGGCCCTGAAGCAAGAACCAGATGCCGTTTACGACCCAAGTTAGAAACCCCCAAGTTAAATGGGCCTGGGACAAGAAGGGGCGTACTGATTGGGCGGGTTGCTGGTTTCACGGAGGTAGGTAGATCAAGGGACACCCTTTGGGTGTGGATAGTCATATTGACAAGGATTAAATAGAATTTAATGGTGTATGTACGATCAATGAATATATGTACTCCAGTTGATTAATCATGAGTAATCATTTCTTGCATAGACGTGTTTTATATAGTAGTTAATGTCAGTCTGCAGTAGTATGTCATTAATACTTTAATATTATTTACGTACTTAATATGCATGGGGTACTTAATATAATGTACTATTATACATATATGTACATAATTAATATGGGGTAATAATAAATATGCACAAATTACATAGGCGCTTCAAGGAGTAGTTTAAGTAGAATTTCAGCTTTGGGTGCTGAAGGTGAGATTTAGTGTCTTCTCCTTGAGTCCATGGGGGAGTTACCCCCTTTTCTGGCTTACAAGACCAGTGTAATAGATATACTACAAGGACTCTTCATTTTAATAGATAATTTTCTAGTATGCTAACTAAGGGTATAAAAACTAAAAGAATGAGAAAGTAAAGGAGGGAGGCCAACTGGCCAATAATAATATAGGGGTGTTCAACTGGCTGTCCTCCGATTCATGTTAGTGTTAATAGTACTGCTACTAGTGTTCAGAATAAGGATTGACTGAGGGGGCGAAATATTATACTTCGTTGTTTGGATGTATGGAGGATTGGAATAATAGCTAGAATTAGAATTGAAAATACTAGGGCCAGGACTCCTCCGAGTTTATTTGGAATGGAGCGTAGGATTGCGTAGGCAAATAGGAAGTATCATTCTGGCTTAATATGTGGGGGAGTATTAAGTGGATTAGCTGGTATGTAGTTATCGGGGTCTCCTAGGAGGTCTGGTGAAAATAGAACTAGTGAAGATAGGACTGTTAATATAATTAGGAACCCTAAAATATCTTTAATAGTATAGTATGGGTGAAATGGAATTATGTCTGGATCTGATGGGATGCCTGTAGGGTTGTTAGAGCCTGTTTCATGTAAGAATAGGAGGTGGACTATTACTAGGGCGGCCACGATAAAGGGGAATAAGAAGTGGAAAGCGAAGAAGCGAGTAAGGGTGGCTTTATCTACAGAGAAGCCCCCTCAGATTCACTGAACTAGGTCGGTTCCGATATAGGGGATAGCGGAGAGAAGGTTAGTGATAACTGTAGCTCCTCAAAAGGATATTTGTCCTCAGGGTAGAACGTATCCTATGAAGGCAGTGGCTATTACGGCAAATAGGAGAAGAATTCCAATATTTCATGTTTCTGAATATGTATAAGATCCATAGTATAGTCCTCGGCCTACATGCATGTATAGGCAGATGAAAAATATAGAAGCTCCATTAGCATGAAAGTAGCGGAGAACTCAGCCGTAGTTGACGTCTCGGCAGATATGGGTTACGGAGTTGAATGCGGTGGTTGTGTCGGGTGTATAGTGTATAGCTAGGAATAATCCTGTTAAGATCTGTACGGCTAAGCATACTCCTAAAAGAGAGCCGAAGTTTCATCATGCGGATAGATTTGAGGGAGCGGGTAAGTCCACGAGGGAATTGTTGATAATTTTTAGGAGGGGGTGGGTTTTTCGAATGTTGGTCATTAATTGCGGTTCTTATAGTTGAAAACACAACGGTGATTTTTCATGTCACTGGTCATGGATATAGGCCATGTAAGAATAATGTTAGGATATATTGTATTTATACTAAGTATCGTTTTTGTTTTAAGCTTTGTTGGATTTTCTTCAAAGCCATCTCCAATTTATGGTGGATTAGGTTTGATTGTGGGTGGAGGTGCTGGGTGCGGGATTGTAATGAATTTTAATGGGTCGTTTTTGGGGTTAATAGTATTTTTAATTTATTTAGGGGGCATACTTGTAGTTTTTGGGTATACTACGGCTATGGCTACAGAACAATACCCGGAGGTTTGAATCTCTAATAAAACAGTTTTAGGGGCTTTTATTGTTGGGGTAGTTATAGAGTTTGCTCTAGTTTTTATTGTATTGAAAAATATAGAGTTGGAGGCTATCTTTAAATTCAGCGGTTTAGGAGATTGAGTTGTTTTGGATGAGGAGGGCTTAGAGACTGTTAGTGAGGAAGTGATTGGGGTTGCGGGTTTGTATAGTTATGGTAGTTGATTAGTTGTTATTACTGGTTGGTCTCTTTTTATCGCGGTGGTAGTGGTTATGGAGGTTACGCGTGGGGGATAAGTAGTATGAGGGCTAGTGATAGAGTAATTAGGAATGATAGAAAGTAGAGTTTAATTAGTCCCTTTTGATTTGAAACTAGGATTGAGGATTTTAGTTGGGTGAAAGAAATTGTTTTGGGAAGAATGATTTCTAATCAGGAAAGGTCTAGTAGTATGGATGCTGATTTTTGACTTATTGTCAGGTTTATCATGGGGGTGAGTCGGTGGATGATGGTTGGAAAGTAGCCTAGGAGATTGGAGAATTTAATTATATTGGAGGGGGGATTAAATTTTAGGTTGAGTGTTGTAGTATTTAGTTCTAAGGCCAGAATAAATCCTATCAGGGTTACTGCTAGTGCCGTGAGTTTTAAGTAGAGGGGCATTGTTATTGGAGGGATAGTTATAGGGGGGATGTTTTTTGAGATTAGGAACCCGGCAAAAATACTTCCAATTAAGAGGCGTTTGATAGCGTTGAGGAGAAGGGGGTTGTTTTCGTTAATTAGGATTAGGGTGGGTAAGCGAGGTTGGCCTAGTAATGCGAAGAAGATAATTCGAGTACTGTAGATGGCTGTAAAGGTAGTGGCAATTAAGGTTAGGATAAGGGCTCAGGCGTTGGTATAAGAGGTATTGGCTGCTTCGATGATTAGGTCTTTTGAGTAGAAGCCTGTTAGAAAGGGAGTGCCGGTTAGTGCCAGGCTACCTACTGTTATGGCTGTTGTGGTGAAAGGCATGGTTTTAAGCAGACCTCCTATTTTTCGGATGTCTTGTTCATCATTTAGGCTGTGAATAATTGATCCTGAGCACATAAATAGTATAGCTTTGAAGAAGGCGTGTGTACAGATATGTAGAAATGCTAGGTGCGGTTGGTTGATTCCGATAGTGACTATTATTAAGCCTAGTTGACTTGATGTAGAGAATGCGATAATTTTTTTGATGTCATTTTGGGTGAGTGCACATAATGCTGTAAACAGGGTTGTGATGGCTCCCAGGCATATGGTTATTGTTTGGACTATAGGGTTGTTTTCTATTAATGGATAGAATCGAATTAGTAGAAAGATTCCTGCTACGACTATTGTACTTGAGTGGAGTAAGGCTGAAACGGGAGTTGGACCTTCCATGGCGGAGGGGAGTCAGGGATGTAGGCCGAATTGGGCAGATTTTCCTGTTGCAGCTAGAAGAAGGCCTATAAGGGGAAGAGGGGTTACATTGGAGTTAAGCAGGAAGATTTGTTGAAGTTCTCATGTGTTAAAATTGACTAAGAATCATGCTATTGATAGGACAAAGCCAACGTCTCCAATGCGGTTGTAGATAATTGCCTGTAGGGCTGCTGTATTAGCGTCTGCTCGGCCATATCATCAGCCGATTAGGAGAAAGGATATAATTCCTACACCTTCCCATCCGATAAATAGTTGGAAGAGATTGTTTGCTGTTACTAGAATGAGTATTGTAATTAGGAATATTAAGAGATATTTAAAAAATCGGTCAATGTTAGGATCTGATTTTATGTATCATATTGAAAATTCCAAGATAGATCATGTTACGAATAGTGCTACTGGTATAAATAGTGCTGAGAAGAAGTCTAGTTTAAAGCTAAGTGATATTTTTAGGGTTTGAATGGAGGTTCAATGTCAGTTGGAAATTATTATTTCTTGGTTGGAGTATATAAATATAGTTATAGGGATCAGGCTAATTAGGAAGGAGTAAAATACTATAGTTTTTACATAGTAGGGGAAGTTGGGATGGTTTTGGGGGTTTAGAATCGTCGTTAAGATAGGGATAGTTAGTATAATTAGTGATAGAAATATTATAAGGGACATTAAATTTATTACTTTTATTTGGAGTTGCACCAATTTTTTGATTCCTAAGACCAACGGATAACTTCTATCCTTTAAAAGTATGAGAGAGCCGCGTTGTTAGGTGCGGAGACGAAGAATTAGCAGTTCTTGCATACTCTCTCGGTAAGTAAGAAGTGTTAATTTCTATTGTTAGATTCACAATCTAAAGTTTTAATTAAACTATACTTACAGTAAGGGGTTCCTAGAATAATTATGGGTTTAATAGATAGGAGTAAGAGTGGGAGAAGATGTATAGTTATGAGAGTGTTTTCTCGTGTGTATGAGGGTGAAATATTATTGATGTGGGGGGTATGTTTACCTCGTTGAGTAGTAATTAACATGTATAAGGTGTAGAGAGCTGTAATGATGATATTTAGGCCTAGGAGGATAAGGGAAAAGCTGGATCAGGTGAATATAGATATTATTACAAATAGTTCCCCAATTAAGTTAATAGTAGGAGGTAGGGCTAAATTTGTAAGGCTTGCTAGGAGTCATCAGGCTGCTATTAAGGGTAGAAGGGTTTGGAGTCCTCGGGCTAGGAGTATAGTTCGACTGTGTACTCGTTCATAGTTTGAGTTAGCTAGACAAAATATTATTGATGAAGTTAAGCCATGGGCAACTATTAATGCTGTTGCTCCTATGAAACTCCAGGGGGTTTGGATTAAGATGGCTACGATAACAAGGGCCATGTGGCTTACCGAGGAATAAGCGATAAGTGATTTTAGATCTGTTTGGCGTAGACAGATGGAGCTGGTTATGATTATTCCTCATAGGGATAATATTATGAACGGATAGGCTATGGATTTGGTGAATGGATCTAGTAGAATAGTGATTCGTAATATTCCGTAGCCTCCTAGTTTTAGTAGTACTGCTGCTAATACTATGGAGCCTGCGATGGGAGCTTCGACATGGGCTTTAGGTAATCATAAGTGTAATCCATATAATGGTATTTTTACTATGAAGGCTAATATGCAGGCTAATCATAGGAAGGTAGAGTCTCAGGAAGTTGGAAGGGGTTTAATTCAGTATTGTATTAGTAGAAAGTTTAGTGTGCCGATTGAATTTTGTAAGTGGACTAGTGCGATGAGTAGAGGGAGAGAGCCCACCAGTGTATAAAATAAAAAATAAAGGCCGGCGTTTAGTCGTTCTGTCTGGTTGCCTCAGCGAGTGATAATAATTAAGGTTGGGAGTAATGTGGCTTCAAATAGGATATAAAATATAATTAGTTCTGTGGCCGTGAATGTTATAATTAGAAAAATTTGGAGTAGAATTAATATAGTGATATAGAGTTTTTTTCGGGTTAGAGTTTCGTTGATGAGATGAAATTGGCTGGCGATGATTATGAGAGGGAGTAGTCATATGGTTAGCATAAGTAGAGGGGTGGATAAAGAGTCAGAGAAGAATATAGGGGATAAGTTTAGGCTGTTATCTGTAAATTGATTGATAAGGGGAATCCATAAAATGCTAATCATTAGGCTGTGGGTTGTGGTATTAATTCAGATTATTTTGGGGGGAGAAATTCAAGTAAGTGGAATTAGCATGATAGTGGGGATAATAATTTTTAACATTGGAGAAGATTAAGGTTTTGTACATAATCAATTCCGTAATTGGTTGATACTATTACTAGAAGTGATAGGCCTAGTGCTGCTTCACAGGCAGCAAATACTAAAAGGATAATAGGGAGTATGCTTGCTAGTATTATATGGTTATTCAAGATAGTTACTGTTATTATTACGAATAGAGATAATATTATTCCTTCTAAACAGAGGAGTGAGGATATAATATGGGATCGATATATTAATAAGCCAATGAATGAGATTGTGAATGCTGTAAGTATATTTATATAGACAAGGGACATTAGATAATTATGATTTTTATCATAATCTAGTGAGTCGAAATCACTTGTTTTGTTTAAACTAATTATCGTATTCTGATCATTCTAATCCGTCTTGTGATCATTCATAGGCTAGGCTGATAGCCAGAAGTGAGATTAATACTAGGGCTGTGGGGAGTATGGTTTGTAGGTTATTAGTTTGGGATGCTCAGGGTAGGGGTAGGAGAAGTGCAATTTCTAGATCAAATAGTAAAAATGTAATAGCCACCAGGAAGAACTTTATTGAAAAGGGTAGGCGAGCTGATCCTAAGGGATCAAATCCGCATTCGTAGGGACTTGTTTTTTCTGTATATGTGTTGGTTTGGGGAAGTCAGAATGCAATAGTTACTAGAAGGGATGCTAATAGTGTGTTTGTAAGTAGTGTAATAGCTAGGTTGATTATTCTTTTCCGAGTTGTACCGGAACTAACTGATTGGAAGTCAGTTGTACTAGTTAATACTAAAAGAATATGATCCTCATCAATAGATTGAGACATATAAGAAAAGTCATACGACATCTACAAAATGTCAATATCATGCGGCAGCTTCAAATCCGAAGTGGTGACTTGATGTGAAATGGTAGTTTAATTGTCGTAGAAAGCATACAATTAGAAATGTAGAGCCGATAATAACATGGAGGCCGTGAAATCCGGTGGCTATGAAGAATGTAGATCCGTAAATTCCGTCTGCGATTGTAAAGGGTGTTTCATAGTATTCTGATGCTTGTAATAGGGTGAAATATAAACCCAGACAAATTGTAATGAATAGAGCTTGGAGTATGTGCTTACGGTTTCCTTCTATAAGGCTATGGTGGGCTCAGGTAATTGTTACGCCTGAAGCGAGTAGGACGGATGTATTTAGAAGGGGTATGTCTAAGGGGTTTAGAGGAGTGATACCTGCTGGTGGTCAATATCCTCCTAATTCTGGGGTCGGAGCAAGGCTTGAATGGTAAAAGGCTCAGAAAAATCCGGAAAAGAAGAATACTTCTGATACAATAAATAGAATTATTCCGTAGCGAAGTCCTTTTTGGACTACTGGTGTATGGTGACCTTGAAAGGTGCCTTCCCGTACAATGTCGCGTCATCATTGATATATTGTTAGGGTGTTTGTTAGGACTCCTAATATTAGTAATGATACAGAGTTAAAGTGGAATCATATCACTAATCCTGAGGTCAGTAGAAGGGCTGAAAGGGCTCCAGTAAGTGGTCAAGGGCTAGGGTTAACTATATGGTATGCGTGTGATTGGTGGGTCATTAGGCATTATCATGTAGGTATAAGCTGATTAATAATGTAAAAACGTAGGCTTGAATTAGGGCCACGGCGAATTCTAGAATTGTAAGTAATATTAAAATGATAAATGTAATCAGGGCAGTAGCTGTACTGATACTTATTAAAGCAAGAGTGGCTCCACCAATTAGGTGAATTAATAGGTGACCAGCGGTAATGTTGGCGGTTAATCGTACGGCTAGTGCCATGGGTTGAATAAATAAACTAATAGTCTCGATAATAATTAGTATAGGAATTAAGGGTAGGGGAGTACCTTGTGGTAGAAAGTGTGCTAAAGAGGCTTTGGTTTTGTGTCGGAAACCAAGAATAACAGTTCCGGCTCATAGTGGAATGGCTATACCAAGGTTTATTGATAGTTGGGTTGTTGGAGTAAAGGAATGGGGGAGTAGTCCTAGTAGGTTTGTAGACCCAATGAATAAAATTAAGGACATTAATATTAGGGCTCATGTTTGGCCTTTATTGTTGTGGATAGAAAGTATTTGCTTAGATGTTAGGTGGAGTAATCATTGTTGAATAGCGACTAACCGATTGTTGATTAGTCGGTTAGTTGATGGAAATAGTATAGTGGGAAATATAATAATAAGGACGACAATAGGAAGTCCTATTATTGTAGGGGTAATGAAAGAGGCGAATAGATTTTCGTTCATTTAGTGTTTCAGGGGGTTAAGGATTTAGTAATTTTGGCTGTTTTTGGTTCTGGGTTATGGGGGTAGTTATAGCTGGAAATTTTCAGTTGTATAATAATGAATAATGTAATGATTGTAGAAAAAATTGTGATAAATCATGTTGATGTATCTAGTTGGGGCATATCATTAAGGAGAATTTCATTTCCCAATCTTTAACTTAAAAGGTTAATGCTAAACTAGCTTCTTAATGATGTTATAGTATGGATGCTGATCATTTCTCGAAGCATTTTAGAGTAACTATTTCAAGGACAATAGGCATAAAACTGTGATTTGAGCCGCAGATTTCAGAGCATTGACCGTAATAGAGGCCAGGTCGAGTAGAAAGGAGTGTAGTTTGGTTAAGTCGACCAGGAATGGCGTCGGTTTTTAAACCTAGGGATGGAACGGCTCAAGAGTGAAGAACATCCTCAGAAGAAATAAGTATGCGGATGGTAGTTTCTATGGGAAGAACTACTCGGTTGTCTACTTCTAGAAGACGAAGATCCCCTATTTTTAAGTCGGGTGTGGGAATTATATATGAGTCAAAACATAGCTCTGCGTAGTCAGTATACTCGTAACTTCAGTATCATTGATGACCCATAGTTTTGACTGTCATGAGGGGGTTGTTAATTTCATCTATTATGTATAAGATTCGTAGAGATGGAAGAGCAATTGTGATAAGGATAATAGCGGGAAGGATTGTTCAGATTGTTTCTACTTCTTGAGCATCTATTGTACTTGTATGAGTTAAGCGAGTAGTCAGCATTGAGGAAATAAGATATAATACCAAAGAGCTGATTATGAATACAATTATTAAGGTGTGATCATGAAAATGTAATAATTCCTCTATAATAGGTGAGGTTGCATCTTGAAGCCCTAATTGAAAAGGATATGCCATGGAGATATACGGAAGTCTCATCCGTAATTTAACTTCGACAAAGTTACGTAAGTTTTACTAATACCTCGCTTGTAGAGAAAGACATAGTGGTTATGATGTTGGCTTGAAACCAATTTTAGGAGGTTCGATTCCTTCCTTTCTTATTTTGGGTTAACGTATGTGGGTTCTTCAAATGTATGGTAGGGAGGAGGACATCCGTGTAGTCACTCAATATTAGTGGTAGTTAGTTCTGCGATTGAGACTCCTCGTTTAGCTGCGAATGCTTCTCACACTATGAATACTATTAACATTACTGCCGTAAGTGAGATGAAGGAGCCTATTGAAGAGACAGTATTTCAAGTGGTATAGGCATCTGGGTAGTCAGAATATCGTCGTGGTATTCCGGATAGGCCTAGGAAATGTTGTGGGAAGAAAGTTATGTTTACTCCTACGAATATAACTAGGAAGTGGATTTTTGCTCAGGTTGAATTTAACGTATATCCTGTAAACAGAGGAAATCAGTGTACAAATCCTCCTATAATAGCAAATACAGCTCCCATAGATAGTACATAGTGGAAATGTGCTACTACATAATAGGTATCATGCAGGACAATGTCTAGTGATGAGTTAGCCAAGACAATGCCCGTTAGGCCTCCTACGGTAAAGAGGAAGATGAAGCCAAGAGCTCAGAGTATTGCGGGGGCTCATTTGATGTTGCCACCATGCAGGGTAGCCAATCAACTGAAAACTTTTACCCCAGTAGGAATAGCGATGATTATAGTGGCGGACGTGAAGTATGCTCGTGTGTCAACATCCATTCCAACGGTAAACATATGGTGAGCTCATACAATGAATCCTAGAAATCCGATAGATATTATAGCCCAGACCATGCCTATATACCCAAATGGTTCTTTTTTGCCTGAATAGTAAGTTACTACATGGGAAATAATTCCGAAGCCTGGTAAAATGAGAATATATACTTCGGGGTGACCAAAAAATCAGAATAAATGTTGATACAAGATAGGATCTCCTCCTCCTGCAGGGTCAAAAAAGGTAGTATTCAGATTTCGATCAGTAAGTAGTATAGTGATTCCTGCTGCCAGTACAGGGAGAGATAGCAGTAATAAAACGGCTGTGATTAATACAGATCATACGAATAAGGGTGTTTGATATTGGGAAAGTGCTGGGGGTTTTATATTAATAATAGTAGTAATAAAGTTAATAGCTCCTAAGATAGATGATACACCCGCTAAATGTAAGGAAAAGATTGCCAGATCGACAGAGGCCCCGGCATGTGCTAGGTTTCCTGCTAAGGGGGGATAAACAGTTCAGCCAGTTCCTACTCCGGCTTCGACTGTAGAGGAGGCCAGTAATAGTAGGAAAGAGGGGGGAAGAAGTCAGAAGCTTATATTATTCATCCGAGGAAATGCTATATCAGGTGCTCCAATTATTAGGGGGATTAGTCAATTGCCAAAGCCTCCGATTATAATTGGCATAACTATGAAGAAAATTATTACAAAGGCATGGGCTGTTACGATTACATTATAAATTTGATCATCACCTAACAGGGCTCCGGGTTGGCCTAGCTCAGCACGGATGAGAAGGCTTAGTGCGGTACCTACTATGCCAGCTCAGGCGCCGAATAGTAAGTACAGAGTGCCGATATCTTTATGGTTAGTTGAGAATAGTCAACGAGAGATGAACATAGGTAGTATGGCCGAGTGAAGTAGGCATTAGACTGTAAATCTAAGGACAGAGGTTAAATCCTCTTATTACCAGGCCCTGTAGTGTAAAACACATTGAATTGCAAATTCAAAGAAGCAGCTTCAATCCTGCCGGGGCTTCTCCCGCCTTTTTTTTATTAACGGCGGGAGAAGTAGATTGAAGCCAGTTGGTTAGGGTGTTTAGCTGTTAACTAAAGTTTTGTGGGTTCGAATCCCATCAATCTAGTGAGGGTTTAGCTTAATGAAAGTAGTTGATTTGCATTCAGCAGATGTAAGGTGAAGTCTTGCAGCCCTTAGGTATCAGGAGTTAAATAGATGTTATTTACTTAGGGCTTTGAAGGCTCTCGGTCTGTTTAACCTAAACTCCTAGTGTAGGATGGCTATTATGGGTGTTAGTGGAAGGGTTATTGTTGAGAGAATAATTAGGGGTGGTAGATAGGGTGTCTGTTTTATATTGTTAAAGTGTCATTTGATTTTGGTGCTGTTTATTGTGGGGAATATTGTTAGTGATGTTGCGTATGTTAGTCGTATGTAAAAGTAAAGGTTGAGTAGGGCTGTGATGGCTATTATAGTAGGTAGGATAAGGCTGTCATTTTTTGTTAGTTCTTGGATAATTATTCATTTTGGTATAAATCCTGTTAGGGGAGGAAGTCCTCCCAGAGATAGCAGGGTTGTTAAGATAATAATAGTGATTAGGGGTATCTTGTTTCATGTGTGGGATAGAGAGAGTGTTGTTGTAGTTGCAGTTATGGTAAGGAGTATGAACATTGTGGTTGTTATTAGGATATAGATAGTAAGATTAAGTAATGTTATGGTAGGGTTGTAGGTTATGATAGCGGTTATTCATCCTATGTGGGCGATGGATGAATAGGCTATAATTTTGCGCAGTTGGGTTTGGTTTAGTCCTCCTCAGCCCCCAATTAATACGGATAGGATAGACAGGGTTAGTAATATGTCTAAATTAATATTGGAGGAGATTGTGCATATGATGGATAGTGGAGCTAGTTTTTGTCAGGTTAGTAGGAGTAGGCCTGATGTTAGGGGGATGCCCTGTGTGACTTCTGGGACTCAGAAATGAAAGGGGGAGAGACCAAGTTTTATGCCGAGTGCTAGGGTTAGGATGTTTAGTGCCGTAGGGTTAATTATATTGGTAATGGTTCATTGACCGGAGTATAATAGGTTAATTACTACGGCTAATATTAGTAGTATGGATGCTGTAGCTTGTGTGAAAAAGTATTTAGTTGCTGCTTCTGTGGAACGGGGGTGGTGATTTTTTATTAGTACAGGAATTATGGCTAGCATATTTATTTCGAATCCAATTCAAACGGTTAGTCAGTGTGAGCTCGTTATTACAATGATTGTTCCTAGGATAACAGTCGATATGATTAAGGAAAAGATGATAGGATTTATTAGTACGGGAAGGATATAAACCAACATTTTCGGGGTATGGGCCCGATAGCTTATTTAGCTGACCTTACTAGGATTTAGTGTATTGTGGTAGCACGAAGATTTTTGAATTCTTAGGGTTAGGTTCGAGTCCTATAATCCTAGAAATAAGGGGATTTTAGCCCCTATGATTTACTCTATCAAAGTAACTCTTTTATCAGACATATTTCTTATGTTTGTGGTGGGATAGTTGCTGTTGTAATGGGTATGGTAATGTGTCATATGCATAGGGCTAATGTTAGGGGAAGGAAATTTTTTCATAGAAGATGTATTAGTTGGTCATAGCGAAAGCGGGGGTAGGATGCACGGATTCATAGGAATATTATCGTAAGGAGTAGTGTTTTAGCTGCGAAGTTAATGGTGTAGAGTTCGGGGATTGCTGGGTTGTTATATGTGCCTAGAAATAAGATGGTTGTTAGTGCATTTATTATGATAATATTGGCGTATTCTGCTAGGAAAAATAGGGCGAAGGGACCTCCTGCGTATTCTACATTGAATCCGGAGACTAATTCTGATTCACCTTCTGTTAGGTCGAAGGGAGCCCGATTAGTTTCTGCTAGAGTTGAGATAAATCATATTATTGCTAGGGGTCATGAGGGGAAGATTAGTCATATATATTCTTGGGTGATGATTAGGGTTGACAATGAGTAGGAGCCACTTATTAGTAGTACGGATAGTAGAATGATTGCTAAGGTTACTTCGTAGGAGATTGTCTGGGCTACAGCCCGTAGGGCCCCAATGAGTGCGTATTTAGAGTTGGATGCTCATCCGGATCATAGAATAGCGTATACTGCTAGGCTCGATATGGCAAGGAGGAATAGTACGCTAAGGTTTATATTGATTAATGGGTGGGGTATTGGTAGGGGAATTCACATAGTTAGTGCTAGTGTTAGTGCTAGGATAGGGGCGGTGATGAATATGGTTGTAGATGATGTTGATGGGTGGAGGGGTTCCTTCGTGAATAGTTTTACTGCGTCTGCGATTGGTTGGAGCAGGCCGTGGGGGCCTACAACGTTTGGTCCTTTACGTAACTGTATGTAGCCTAAGATTTTTCGTTCGACTAGGGTTAGGAATGCTACAGCTAGTAAAATGGGAACGATTGTAGTCAGTAGATTAATAAAATACATTTTGTTAAAGAGAGGATTTGAACCTCTGATAATAAAGGCTTAAGTTTTATGCAATTACCGGTCTCTGCCACTTTAACAAACCCCTGGTCTTGGGGTGATTTATTTATTGCTTATCAGATTAAGGTGGTGACATCTGTTTAGCTGGAAGGCGCTTAGTTTAAGGAGGCCTTGTCTCTCTTGTCCTTTCGTACTGGGAGAGGCATAATAATAGATAGAAACCGACCTGGATTACTCCGGTCTGAACTCAGATCACGTAGGACTTTAATCGTTGAACAAACGAACCCTTGATAGCTGCTGCACCATTAGGATGTCCTGATCCAACATCGAGGTCGTAAACCCTATTGTCGATAGGGACTCTTAAATAGGATTGCGCTGTTATCCCTGGGGTAACTTGTTCCGTTGATCAAAGAGTTTGGATCAATAAGTAATGTGGCTTTGACTGGTAAGTCTTGGCTTAAAATGCTCGGAGGGTTGTTTATACTCCGAGGTCACCCCAACCTAAATTGTTAACCCATATGAGATTGTTTTATTCCTTTTGGTATTAAGCATTTACTCTTGGGTTAATTAATTAAAGCTCCACAGGGTCTTCTCGTCTTATTTTAATAATCCCGCCTCTTCACGGGAAGGTCAATTTCACTGATTGGGAGTAAGAGACAGTAAAACCCTCGTGTGGCCATTCATACAAGTCCTTATTTAGAGAACAAGTGATTATGCTACCTTTGCACGGTCAGGATACCGCGGCCGTTGAACTTATGTCACTGGGCAGGCAGTGCCTCTAATACTGGCTATGCTAGAGGTGATGTTTTTGGTAAACAGGCGGGGTTTGTGTTTGCCGAGTTCCTTTTACTCCTTGTAATCTTTCCTTGGGGCGCTCCTGTGTTGGGTTAACGGGTGGGTGACAAAGGGCTTGTTTTTTAAGTCTACTTTGTTTGCGTTAACTATCAGTGGGTATTCGTTCTGATATAAACTTGCGCGAGGAGAATTGATTTCTTGTTACTCATATTAACAGTATCTCTTCTATATGATTATAGAATGGTCCAGTTTTAATGCTAGGAGTTGGTTTTTATTGTTGGAATTAAATTGATTTTATTGTTGAGCTTGAACGCTTTCTTTATTGATGGCTGCTTTTAAGCCAACTATGATTTTTTATTGTACTTACTCTCTAGCAAAGGTTGTATCCTATATCTGAAAAGCTGTCCCTTTTCAGACTATTCCTTAAGACTACAGTGAAATTATGATGTTGGTTGGTAGGCTTAAGTTAGAACTAAAATTCTTTTCTGGACAACCAGCTATCACCAGGCTCGGTAGGCTTGTCACCTCTATTCATAAGTCTTCTCACTATTTTGCTACATAGATGAGTGTGCTCTTTGGGGGCTGCTCATAAATAGCTCGTCTGGTTTCGGGGTTATTAACTTAAGTTCTCTTTGCTAAGTATGTTCTAGTTAATTCATTATGCAAAAGGTACAAGGGGTAAGCTTTGCTATTTTTTGCTTTAGTTGATTCTTTCATTGTTCCCTTACGGTACTATCTCTATAGCGCCAATTATAATTTCTATCTCCTATACTTTTATGTTTAAGGTAAATGTTTTGTTTTGGTTAAGATTATATGGTTGTATTTTATCTGTGATGGGCTAAGTACAGCTCAAAGTGATTATTTGTATAATATCTTCTAGGTGTAAGCTAGATGCTTTGGGGTTAAGCTACACTTTGGGTTATCCAAGCACACTTTCCAGTATGCTTACCTTGTTACGACTTATCTCCTCTAGTGGTTGTGATATGTAAAAATAGAATTGAGGGCATCGTTGACACTTGAGGAGGGTGACGGGCGGTGTGTGCGTGCTTCATGGCCTTATTCAACTAAGCACTCTATTCTTAGTTTACTACTAAATCCATCTTTAGTTCTCGATTTCACGAGGACTTTCGTTTAAGGGAAAATCTTATCCTGTTGATAGGAAATGTAGCCCATTTCTTTCCAACCCATAAGCTACACCTTGACCTAACGTTTTTATGTACTATAATTGGGCTTACTGTAGGTCCTTTTTAGGGTTTGCTGAAGATGGCGGTATATAGGCTGAGTTGGCAAGGGTTGGTGAGGTTTATCGGGGTGTATCAATTATAGAACAGGCTCCTCTAGAAGGATATAAAGCACCGCCAAGTCCTTTGAGTTTTAAGCTTTGGCTAGTAGTACTCTGGCGAAGAATCTTGTTATGTGGATTCTTTAGGTTTAGGGCTAAGCATAGTGGGGTATCTAATCCCAGTTTGGATCTTAGCTGTCGTGTATTCAGATTATCTAAAGTCACTTTCGTTGTAGGGCTTACGGTAACTGTGGCTTTTTACAGCGTAGTTAGAGTTTGGCTTTATCATTTAATTGTCTTAAACACGTTTTACGCCGTGGATCTATTGACTTGGGTTAATCGTATGACCGCGGTGGCTGGCACGAAATTTACCAACCCTAAAGTAAATATAACTTAGTCAAACTTTCGTTTATTGCTTAATTTTTATCACTGCTGTTTCCCGTGGGGGTGTGGTTGAGCAAGGTGTTGTGAGCTACCTGTTGGTGTGCTTGATACCCGCTCCTTTATATCGCTAAGGGCGATTTATAGGGCATTCTCACTGGAATGCGGATACTTGCATGTGTAAGTTTGTTTACAGTTAATAGAAAGGCTGGGACCAAACCTGTTTGTTTATGGAGTTTTAAAAACTCATCTAGGCATTTTCAGTGCCTTGCTTTTGTATTAAGCTACATTAAC